AGAATATTTTTTTTATTAGGGCGGTAGCTCAGAAAAGACAAATTTCCTATCTTTTCTTTCATCTCGGGAGAAATACGATCGGAAGGAGCTAATTCAAACCCCTCCGGTAAAATAAGAACAGCCCCCACATTCAAACCCCCTTTCTTACCATTAGCAAGGACTTGTTTCACTTGCTTATCATAAGGAATTCGAACAACTGCTTCAAATATAGTATCGGGAAGTACTGCTTGTGGAACCTCAATATCCACGGGCTTATTAGCTAAATGACAATTGGCACATACAATACGCCCGGTCGCTTCTCGTGGATTTTCATAACCCTGCTGCGCAAAAATGGGATATGCACTTGAAACGGATGTCTGAGTTATGATATATATGATGAGCGATACGGAAATAGATCGAGTAATATGTTCCTTTATCCAAGAAAAAGTATTTCTAGTTTGCATAGTCTAATCATTGGTCTGAAAATTTCTACAATAAATTGGGTAGGTCGCTAGTATAGTTTCCTATCCACGATTCTGCTATTTATTGGAATCATTTTACTGGAATACTATACTATAAAAATAGTATGAAAACCCCCCGGATAGAATGTTTTTAATACTTATGTAGAACTACAAAGTAAGAAACGTTCTAATTGGATTAATATTGGTGGATCATTTATCAATCATTCATTGAATGATAAATAACTACAAGTGACGGAGATACACGATTTAAATAACGAAAAATCCAATATTTAAAAATAGTATCGAGAATAACCGGAAAAGTGGAAACAAGACTAGATATAATTTGATCATTATGACCAAATCCAAAATCTTTGTATACAGAACCAATCATTAGTTCCCAGCCGTGGGGTGAATGAAATCCGATACATAAATCGGTTAATAAAAGAATTGAAAAAGCTTTTACTGTATCACTTAAGTTATATAGGAATTCCTGAGTCCAAGAATTAAGAATAACAAGTTCTTCATTACCTAAAATAGAAAAACCACTTAAAATAACAAAACAGATTATATTTGTCGAGAAGTGTAAAATTGTATGGATACGATCCTCGTTGTGTATCTTGATTAATTGGATTGTTTCTTTGTGGATTCCTATAAGAAGCTTTTGTAGATATGTCTCCGAGTATTCCTTGATCATTTCTTCCAAGAAGAGGATTTCTTCTAATTCTATGAACTTTTCTAGAATACTTTTTTCTTGAATATCATTCAAAAAAATTTCGGATTGGCCGATATTCGCCCAATTAATAACCCAAGATTCCATATTTTTAGTAAATGAGAGAGAAATCCACCAGGGCAAAAATACTATAGATGCAAGATACAAAAGAGGAGTGAATGCTTTCTTTTTTGCCATTTTTCGCCTGTTAATTTTTAATTAACCCACTCCATTTGTCGGACTTTATGTAATCGAATATTTCTTTCAAACATGAGTTCTAGACAGGGCATCAAACCTATGAATCTATTTTATTTGTGATTTTGTTTTGAATCTAGAAAGAATACAGAAATAGACTAAGACTCCACTTCAAGTTCGACTGAAGAAATAATACAAAATAGTGTTGCTAGATACCTCAATTCATCAAATTCCAAACAAATGTCTCCTTTCGATGAATGGCCGAAAGAAGTACTTTGAAGAAATGAATATTATTGAGATTTTGAGACGAAAGAACCCCTTATTCTATCAAAATATCTAGTATTTCGAAAAAAAAAATTCCAACGATTCCCCATAGTCAAGAATAGAATAATTGAGAAAAAGATATTGTGATGGTCAAAAAAATAAGCGGCAAAACAAGTAAAAAGGTCGATTGACAAAGAAAATAATTTACAAGATATGGTTTATCTGCATCTAAAGTATCATTTAGTTATAGAAAAACTAAAAGGATTCTTGCGTTTTTTCCCTCCTGCCGAGAAAGCATTCGTTCTTCCGCCCAGTTCCTTTTCTCAAAATCAAAATACTTCAATTGGTACGCGCAAGAAATAGGCCAATTCCGCGGCTTTTTGTTCAATTTCTCGTGGAGTTAAATTCTCATCAGTACGGGTCAACGGAATAGCCCCCCGGCCTCTGATATCCATATAAAGGACACGACGGGCATAAATACCCTCTTTAACTTCTATTCGAACGGATTGAATATCTTTTATAAGGAATCGGAGGAATATGCGACGATTTTTTCCAGGAAATCCCCAACGAAAAATACACACTATTCCTTCCTTTCTATCGAATCGATCATAACCACTACCTACATTCCAGGAAATTGTGCACCACAAATAGGAACTAATAAAGAGACCCGCGATTCCGTAGAAAGACATCACGATTCCCTGTGGAAAAAAAAGGATTTGCTGAGACGGAACAAAAGATATCAAATTTCTACCAAGAAAACTGGAAGTTCCAACCAACAAGAATCCTAATGAACCTAAAAAAACGATAAGGGCCCAACAAAAATTACTTAGTTTTCGAGACCCCGTTATAAGTTCTATCCATGTATCTTCTGATCGCCAACTCATACTTGATCCGATTGCATTTTATTGAAATTGAGAGAATACCCCAAATGATTTTGACTTTACTTTTTTTGTTTCCGAATGAACTTTCATCAACTAGCACTAGTTTGATGTGAACTAGCACTAGTTTAATGGGAACTTTTAGGAGTAATTCATCAAATTGTTTAGATCTAAAATAATAACATACCCCTCATATGATCCCAATATACATATTGATATATATATAGATCCACCAACTTTACATTTTAGGCATCCAGCGATCCTGATCTATTTGAAACTGGCTAGAATTCAGTTCTCTATAGATCATTTTCTGCAGACATAAGAGCTTTTTCCTTTATGTTCGGCGGAAATCACATGTTCTACTATATTTTCTTTTCCGAAATCAATATCTGTGTTATGCTACAAGTCTAAGTTAAAAAAAAAAAAAAGAATGAGACTGGGTCCCCTCGGATCTAAACAATCTTGTTTTTTTGAACATAAAGAAATAAAGAACCCATTGCAATTGCCGGAAATACTAGGCCTACTAAAGGCACAAAAATAGAGGGAAAATTGAAAGTTGTCATAAAATGGGGTACCTCGATTTATTATTTGTACCTGTTCTTATTTTTTTTTAATATCATATTTTATATTTATACTAATTATAATTAATAATTGTAATTATTATGAATTCGTAGATTAGAGATATTAAGTATCTAAGTGAGTATATAGAATAAGTCCAAGGAATGTAGAACTAAATAAATGGACTTATTCATCTATCTATATGAAAGATACATATGATAATCCATTTTATTTTTCTTCGTTTCTTTGTGTTTTGTTCTTGTCTTTGAATTTCATTTTAATATTTAATAAAGAGTTTCTTACAAATTATTGAAAGATTCATTAGAATGCGACACAACCGGGATTTTTAGTGAAAACGGGATTTTCGGGAGATGGAGAAAGATATAAAACTATATATCTATTTTTCTATAATTTGAATTTGATTATATACGTAAGATGAAATTCGTTTTATTTTCCTAATTTCACGAAAGGAAGAACTCACGTTTTTATCTTGTTGATAGAGACTTCTTAATTAGTAATCGGGAATCTAGGTAAAAAAAAAAGAGTTATACGCAACTTTTGATTTTGATTCTTTCTACAATTAGATCTTAGGTCGCCAAAGAAAACTCCCTTTTTAGTTACTTTGATTCCGATAAGCTAAGATTCGGATAAGCTAACTACTTTTTTTGTTTGCTACAAATAAAATAATTGAACTTAGTGCGCTCTACTTGATTGAATTGGAATTCAAAGGAAAGAAGGCGTGGAGCTTAAATAACTCACTCAGAACGCTTTTTAAAAGATTACGCGGTACGATTAGGTCGAATAAGCCCTTCTGGAATAAATATTCAGCCGCTTGTGAACCTTCGGGTACTGTTTTATTCAATGTTTGTTCAATTACTCTTTTACCCGCAAATGCAATGTAGGAATTTGGTTCGGCAATAATAATATCTCCCAACATACCAAAACTAGCTGTTACCCCACCAGTAGTAGGAGATGTAAGGATTGATACATACAATAACTTTTTATTTGATTGATAATCAAATAAAGCAGACGATATTTTAGCCATTTGCATCAGGCTCAAACTCCCTTCTTGCATGCGCGCTCCCCCCGAAGCGCACACTATAATAAGAGGTAGAAATTGATTAGTAGCGTACTCAATCAAACGGGTGATTTTCTCCCCGACTACGGATCCCATACTACCCCCCATAAACTGAAAATCCATAACCCCAATTGCTACGGGAATACCATTTAGTTGACCTACGCCTGTTTGAACAGCCTCAGTTAATCCTGTCTTTCTTTGATAAGAATCAATACGATCTTTATAAGGCTCCTCCTCCGAATGAAATCCAATGGGATCCAGAGAGACCATGTCTTCATCCATAGGGTCCCAAGTACCGGGGTCGATCGAAATTTCGATTCTTTCTGAACTACCCATTTTCAAATGGTATCCACACTGTTCACAAATATTCATTTTTGATTTCAAAAATTTCTTATAATTTAATCCATAACAATTTTCGCATTGAACCCACAAATGCCTGTATTTTTGAGTTGCATCGAGATCACTAGGCCTTTCTCTTAGAGTTAAATCACTACTCTTCGCGCGGGTTCGTATACTGGACCCCCCACCTTCACTACTAGTTTTACGTTTATCAAAAACGCACCTAGAAATGTAACCGTCACTACTATCACTTACAATGGACGTATCAATACAGATTTGAGACTGAAGATAACTGTCAATGCAACTAGTAATGTGATTATTCCAACTAGATTGAGTATCGTAAATGGAACGATTGTATAAGGAATCTTCATTCGTAGATTCATTATTCATATAACTAGAATTGCGATAACTAGAAAAAGAACTTTCTAGTTCACTCAGAAAAGAATGATCGCTGTCAATCTCAAAAATTTTATTTTCTATATCAAAATAGATAGAATAACTGTCTCCATTACTATCCCTAACTAAAAAAGTATCATCAG